CCCAGCAAAGAAAGTACATTACATTAGGGATTGGCGACTTACCCATTCAGTGACTTTGGCACTGGACGTTCTCAAAATGGGTACTATCGGGTCGGGTGAATTAGAGAATAATAGACAGACGTCTGTTGGCATTCCAGCCTTCCTTCTCCTTTCAGGGCCTATCCGAAAGAGGATCGTACCTCTTGGTCGTGAATATCTGAATAGGACGAACCCGCCTCCGTGGATATCTTTGCTTCGGAACAAAGCAATTAGAATTAGGCTCGGTCAACTGGAATGTGTATTATCCATATGGGAGATCTTCCAATTGAGGAGATCCATCGACCTGAGACGAAGAGAAAGGTCTATCTATCTTCTTTAGTTATTCAATGAAACCAATGATTCGTTATTGGAGCAGATAGCAACAACCATTTCAGCGGACATGCGTATTTTCCGATGGATTTACATGGTTTCATTAGTAGAAATTGTTTGATGTAGCGAGTAATAGGCTCTTTCGCCGTTCAAGAATTCTTGTTTAGGCAGTTCATATCATCCACACATAGTGATCTAAGATTTCAATTCTTCCATGTTTCAGCAGTAGCATATTGTTCCATGGAGCTAAGGCCAAAAAGATGGAAGAAACAAGTGTTTCCACGACTCTACCATCCGGCCAATTCTGTTCCACTTCATCCCCTTTTCATGGGCACATATCTTTACGGCTAAGGAATGGGGAATCTTTCTCCTGTTACATGAATCAAATGTTTCATTTCATCCGGGAAAAGCCATCTCTTTCTCAACAATGTCTTTGTCATTTGATCCAATAGCGTTCCGTTAGATAGGAACAGATTTGATAAATACTGATAACTCTCGGATAGAGTATTAGAACGGAAAGATCCATTAGATAATGAACTATTGGTTCTAAACCATCTCTGGCGATGAATCAACAATTCGAAGTGCTTTTCTTGCGTATTCTTGATGAACCAGCGTTTATATATAGATGTAGGAGGGTTTGTTTGGGAAGCAATAAGCCCCTTTGACATCTCTTCATCTGCAAAGAATTCTCGACGTGAAAACACAGAGACAGAGGGCTGATCTTTGAATAGGGAAAAGAATGGATCCGCAGGGTCCCAAATGAATTGGCTTGTTCGAAAAAAGCCTTGTTCTTTGGAAGATCTATCTCGTGTCTGGTACTGCATGGTTCCACTCTGCAAGAACTCCGAATCATTCTCTTGAAGCTCATCCTCTTTATGATAAATGATCCATTTGCCCCGAAATGACCCAGTCCAATAGGGAAATCCCAATTCCGTGGGCCTTTCGATACAATCAAATAGATTGCCACAAGGGCGCCATATTCTAGGAGCCCAAACTATGTGATTGAAGAAATCCTCCTCTATCTGTTGCGGATCAAGGGCCCCTTCCCCTTCTTCAAACTCCGATTCGTATTTTTCATATAGAAATCTCTGATCAACGATAGAACAAGATCCATTTTGCATCATATCTAACTGATTCCTTGGTTCGGACCGAAGAAGTAATGTCACTCGATTATTATCAAACTGACTGCAATATTTTTCTGTCCGTGAGGATCCCGCCAGAGCACCTTCTACTTCTAATAGTAATGAGAATAGTAATAGGCCATGAACTAGATCAGAATCATTCTCAACGAATCCATAAGAAGTGATCCAATCTTTTTCATCGTGTCTGGATGAAGACCAAAGATCTTGAGCGACCGATCCGGCAGAACAACTCAAAAGATAAAGAAGTATCGTGAATTTCTTCATGCTCGTTCCAAGTTCGAAGTACCATTTGTACAAATAAGAATCCCCTCCCTTACATGATTTCTTCTTCATATAGATAGATATAGGATCTATGGGGCAATTACTTAGAAGTACATTTTGTGTAACAGCCCTTCCTATCTGATAGAAAAGGATCCCATGATCCTGAACCGATCTTATCTGGGATCGAAAATCCCAAGTTTTTCTATGAAGAGCTGATCTAATTGTATTAGTTTCTATAATGGATTTCTTCTGTGTAATACTAATTGATAGGGCCTCATTGATAAGTGCTACAAGATCTCGCGCATTGGAACCCATGGTTATGGACCCGAATCCGTTAGTATGGAACATCTTCTTTTCCAAGTGAAATCCCCTAGTATATGAAAGAATGAAAAAGTGCTTTCGTTGTTGTGGAAGAAGAAGCCTTCGTATCTTAATGCATGTATTTAATTTATTCGGAGCTATTAGAGCGGGATCCACTTTTTGGGGAATATGAGTCGAAGCAATAACAAGAATCTTTCCAGTGGAACATCTTTCACAATCCCTGGAGAGATAGTTCTCTAATAGACCGAGGGATAAGTAATTCGACTCATTCACATGCAGATCATGAATGTTTGGAATCCATATTATGCAAGGAGACATTGCTTTTGCTAATTCGAATTGAAGGGTGATATCAAATCGGTCTATTTTCGGCGTCATATACATAGTTAGCACATTCGTCATAGTTAGCAGCTCCGTATCAATATCAAGGT